ACAATACAGACGTGGTGATCAGTTGGACCTTTGATTAAATTAATTAACATCTTTTTTTTTTTAATTGACCTCCTCTTTTCTTTAATCCAAAGGAGGTCAAATTAAGATTACTCTTCAATTATTTAAGTGTAATTTTCGGACTAACCTAACCAAGACTGGAATCACGCTCTGTAGGATTTGAACCTACGACATCGGGTTTTGGAGACCCACGTTCTACCGAACTGAACTAAGAGCGCTTTCTTATCTTCTTATCATTATCACACTAGCTAAAACTAAAAAAAAAAAGAAGAGGATTTTTTTTCTAACCCGAATACATCTTGTATGCATAAGACTATCATATAGAATATGATATAATAAAATAAAGATTATGTATGCCTGATTTTAATCGATTTCAATGAATCCCTCGTTACTGCTCAGACGAGAAGTAATAGGTAGGGATGACAGGATTTGAACCCGTGACATTTTGTACCCAAAACAAACGCGCTACCAAGCTGCGCTACATCCCTTTCAATTGGTCTACAGTGTCATTTTATAGAATCCCTGTCTTGTTTTCAAAATCCTTATTTTTTCCATTGATATATCCAAGTTATCTTGACATTTTTTTTTTATTCTCATGTAACATATAATAATAATAGAAGGCTTATATACACATGAATCTGAAACCCATCGTAAAAAATAACTAAAAAAAAAGAATATTTTTTGGGAATGCTCAGTCGGAAGGGACGTCTTTTTCGGTTTTAAGAAAAGGAAAATCTTATCTACCGAATCATTGTAAATTTCAATTGGAATTAGGAATTCCGTGTACAAATACAAGCGGTCCTTAACTACTTACATAGTTATATTATATCGGATCATATATGGATTACCATTAGGCATTACAATAAATAATACAATAAATAAAAAGAATAAAGAAGGAGGATTTAAAATGCGAGATCTAAAAACATATCTTTCCGTGGCACCGGTACTAAGTACTCTATGGTTTGGGGCTTTAGCAGGTCTTTTGATAGAGATCAATCGTTTATTTCCGGATGCGTTGACATTCCCTTTTTTCTCATTCTAGTTATTGACATGGGAAGGGGTGAAGAAGATTAGAGATAGAATCAAAAGATTTGTGACTAATCCCTCCCCCTCTTTTCTTTTTTTTTTTTTAGATAAAATAGAATTCAATACAATATAATAAGTAGAAGTATAATAAAGAAAGGAGGAAAGAGAAATAAAAAAGTAGATTCAACCTCGGCAAAATTCGGGTTTAGTCTCCAATTCCATTTAGAAATAATATTGTGAGAACAGAAATGTATCTAGGGCAAGAAGATCATACAAGATCTTTTAATGAAATACTGTACATTGAATCGAATTCGATTCAAAATATACCTAAATATTAGTTTGTTGTTTTACTTCTTATTTTTTTTATTTCTTTTTTCGCGGAGAGTTGGTTGAATCAAAAACGCAAAGGAGGTTCATGGCCAAGGGTAAAGATGTCCGAGTAACGGTTATTTTAGAATGTACCAACTGTGTTCGAAACGGTCTTAATAAGGAATCAAGGGGTCTTTCCAGATATATTACTCAAAAGAATCGACACAATACGCCTAGTCGATTGGAATTGATAAAATTCTGTCCCTATTGTTACAAACATACGATTCACGGGGAGATAAAGAAATAACTCGAATCAAGTGCCTGTGTGTCACTCTTACAAGGAACACGAAAAGGACATATTCTATATATACCATATTATTCTATATATTCTAGTTAACATAATTTAACTAACTAAAAAAAAAAGCCAAATCAAATCCTATATTTTGAATTCAAAATCTTTTTGGATCAGATTGAAATAGGATTTTGGGGATAAGGAATAAACAAACCATGGAAAAATCCAAGCGACTCTTTCTTAAATCCAAGCGATCTTTTCGTAGGCGTTTGCCCCCGATCCAATCGGGGGATCGAATTGATTATAGAAACATGAGTTTAATTAGTCGATTTATTAGTGAACAAGGAAAAATATTATCTAGACGGGTAAATAGATTAACCTTAAAACAACAACGATTAATTACTATTGCTATAAAACAAGCTCGTATTTTATCTTTGTTACCTTTTCTTAATAATGAGAAACAATTTGAAAGAAGCGAGTCGACCTCCGGAGCTACTGGTCTTAGAACCCTAAATAAATAAAAAAAAAAGTAGACTTACTTTACTCCTCAATTGAACCCAAATTCAAATTCAAATCCGAACTCAAACAGAGATTGATATTTTGTTCGAAAAATTGTAAGAAAAAAAATTGGGGAAGAAGAAGAAATCTTTTTTTATTGGATATTGGACATATTCGCTCATTTAATTTTGAGCGACTTTATCATATTCTCTTTATCATACTAATTTCTACTCTACCTTCCCGGAGTTCATTCTCCAGCGAACTCCATTTAAAATATTCTGACGAATTCCTTACAATTTCCTTTTTTATTTTATGATCTCATTAGAAATCATATAAAGACAATTCCTATTTAATATAGCTATTTGTGCAAGTATTTTACGATTAAGAAGCAACTGTCTCTTGTACAGATTGTGTATTAATCTACTATAACTATAGGATACTCTATTCGCGCGAATTACTGCATTTATCCGAGTGATCCACAAACGACGAAAATCTCTCTTTTTCCTATCTCTATCTCGATGAGACGAAACCAAAGATCTTATTTTCTGTTGAATAATTGTTCGAGTAAGTCTTGAACGAGCCTCCCGAAAGCTTGATGCAAATAAACGAATTTTTGTTCTACGTCTCCGAGCTATATATCCTCGTCTAATTCTAGTCATTGAATAAATGAAACTTTCATGAATAACTAATTGATTTCCTTTTTTTCAGTTATTCTTTTCCCTTTTCCTAGTTTATTAATAACAAAACGGATTCTTCCAATGTATAAAATACAAATTCCAATGGCTTTTGCTACTATAACCTTCCCAACCACAATTTGTCTTTTTTTATAGGCATTTCACCTCGAAACGAGTATTGATACTAGGTATCAAAAAACAGAAAAAAGTAATAAATAGAAATGAATAACGAAATAGTGGATTCCATCGTTTCTATGGTTATGTCTTAAACGGTGAGGTCCTCTCTATACACCGGAGTCCCTTATTTCATTTAATCAATGCTATTAGCAACTTGCACAGTTCAAATTCTTTGGCTCTACCCATGAATTATCTAGTAATAGGTCTTTCACAACGAGATCTACCTATACAGTAACGGTATTTAATTATGAAGATTGGCTGGGTAGCTGACCCTCTTAGTCCGTTTTTGCAAGAGTATAGGCATAAGATTTCGGCTTTGAAAATAGGATTTCCCCGCTTAATGGATAACTATTTGTTATCAATGAGGAATGTTTTCTCATCGGAAACCATAAATCTCATATACAATAGAAGAGAATTGAATAGATCTTTTTTTTTTAGTTTTCGATATATAGATATAGATAGTGAATGGCCTTCTTCCTTCCATTTTATACTATTGACTAGTACTGATCATTGATACTGGAAAATGGATTTCCCTTTTTTCTCCCAATGGTGATCTGAACGAGTCGCACATACACCCTAGTACATGTTCCTCGACGCTGAGGACATCCCCCAAGAGCGGGGGATTTCGTAACATTTCTGATTGGCTGTCTTGTGTTTCTAATAAGTTGTTTAATAGTTGGCATGTTGAATCGTATACATAATAAATGGGCTGGTTTAGATCGATCCTAACCGGATGATTATGAATTACTTCTCTATTTAATAGATGAATAGAATATTAGTAAACCCGTTAATAAGTAAGAAGATAAAATCTCAAATCGGCGATTTTCGTCAACTTAATGCTATTTTTTTTTATTCAATCGCTACAAGATCAACAATTCCATGAGCTTGGGCTTCTGTTGCTGACATAAAAACATCCCTTTCCATATCTTCGGATACAACCCATAAGGGTTTGCCCGTTCTTTGTACATAAACTCTTGTGATGGTTTCGCGCAGTTTCAGTAGTTCTTCTGCTTCCAGGATAAATTCTCCCGTTTGCGCCTCATAAAAAGAACTCGCAGGTTGATGTATCATTACCCTGATAATATAACAAATGGTTCCTCTATCTCGCATGATGAGGTGAGGAGAAGAGATAAAGAATAATAAAAAAAGAAAGATAGAATTGAGCAACCGTACAGGCATCCTTTGCACATTGCATACGGCTATACAATGGAATTCACTTTACCTTCCATTTCCATCGAAGAAAGAGAAAAAAATATAGATATAGGGTTTATCCGATTCAGATCGGGAAATGATCCAATTACCATCCTTCCTTTCGGAGCAGTTAAAAAATACTATGATGGCTCCGTTGCTTTTTATATATTTCTCTCGTCTGTGATTCAGCAATCCCAAAGTTTCTTTTTTTTTTTTTCGTACTCTTTCATAACAATAACATAAATATTGTTAAAAGTTTTCTGTTGTGAAAACAAAAAAGTTTGTGACGCTGAAATGGTAATGGTCACCGATAAATAAGAAAAAATCGAGAATACCCTTTATTTTATACTAATTTCATACTACTCTTTCGATATATAATCTAATGTTTTGAAAAAAAAAATTTATTATATCGAATTCGAAGTGCCATGCTATTATTACTTAATATTCCTATTTCATATGGCGAAGGCATAGTCTTTTTTTTTTTTGTTCTTAAAAAACTCATTGGCGCCAAGCGTGAGGGAATGCTAGACGTTTGGTAATCTCTCCGCCGACCAGGATAAAAGATCCCATTGAAGCGGCTAATCCCATGCATATTGTATGCACATCGGGTTGCACAAATTGCATAGTATCATAAATAGCTACTCCGGGGATTACCCATCCGCCAGGAGAGTTTATAAACAAATACAGATCCTTGTTATCATTCTCTATACTGAGATATACCATAAGACCAATAAGTTGATTCGAAATCTCGCTATCAACCTCTTGGCCTAAAAAAAGTAATCTTTCTCGATAAAGTCGGTTGATTAGGATAAAAT